TTATCGGTCGATAGAGAATCAGAGTTTATTTACCAATGAATCACGAAATGCTATGGTTCTTACATATGATTTATTAATTTATTCAGAAGTAATTCGCCGAGATCGTGCACTTTTTTCCTATTTATCCTATAAAAAAAAGAATATAAATTAGAAATAAAGTGCAGCCGGTTGGATCCAACCTATTCTTGAAATATACAACTCGCACACACTCCCTTTCCAAAAAAAATCAATACACCGAGCACTACACTTAGATTTATTGGATTTGTTGCTAAAATATCGGTATTAAACCCGAAACTCCCGGCGGATGGCCAATGGCCCAAGGAAAGGAAAGAATCGGTTACATTTTTCATATGTGCTCCTCTTATAGATAGGACTAACAAAGAACAGAGTTCTTTTTGTATCACTTCGCTCGCCCCCCCTTTTTTGAAGTTTCCGATAAGTATCTTATTGGGTTAGGTCTTAGGTCTCATGTCAATTGCGAAATATCTCCCTTGTTGAATTCCTAAAATAAAAGTAAACAACTTTTCCATAGTAGACGGGAAGGAAAAAAGCGGGCAAATCCACTAATTCCTCATCCTCAAATCAGGCCTTCCCGGGGTATGGTATTGTCTCAACAAATACATAATTTAGGAGTAAAGTGTTGATATAATTCGCAGAAGTCAACGGCAACGAGTTAATAGAAAAAATATGTAACGTACTTTTTGATTTGAATTCTAGGATTCAATTAAACAAAAGGATTCGCAAATAAAAGCGCTAATGCCACGACCAGCCCATAAATTGTCAAAGCTTCCATAAAAGCTAGACTCAGCAATAAAGTACCTCGTATTTTACCTTCTGCTTCCGGTTGTCTTGCAATACCTTCTACGGCTTGGCCCGCAGCAGTACCTTGACCAACTCCGGGCCCAATAGAAGCAAGCCCTACGGCCAATCCAGCAGCAATAACGGAAGCGGCAGAAATAAGTGGATTCATGATAAGTTCCTCATACTAAAAAAAAAATAGTTAATGATACAAGTAACCAATGAATTATTACTTATTTGATCATTCAAATCTATCGAGTCGAAGTAACTAAAAACTTCGAATGAAAATAATAAATTAGATAGGGATAACCCTTATATAACTAGTATATATCTAATATCACATATACATTAGTTTCTTTCATAACGTAAACCACCCATATTTTATATGGAATCGGATTCTAGAATCTTTCTTCGAAAGATATACAGGGTCTGGGCAGACTTATAGACATTACCATATATCTACCATGACCCTCCAATCCATCTTTTTTTTTTCACAATTTCGTAAGTCTATCTTTCCCCCTACAACTCTAATCGTATATACATACGTATTTGTATCTATTATGTTCCCCAACCAAGAACCGAGTAGATTATCTTGAACCGTGCATTTCCGGAATTGGGATAATCTAAAAAAAAAGACTATTTCGAAAGCTAATCAATGATGACCTTCCATGGATTCCCCTATATAAGCCGCGGCTAAAGTTGCAAAAATAAGAGCTTGAATACCACTTGTAAATAATCCAAGAAACATAACAGGTATAGGAACTACTAAAGGTACTAAAGAAACAAGAACAACAACTACTAATTCATCAGCCAATATATTCCCGAAAAGTCGAAAACTAAGAGATAGGGGTTTTGTGAAATCTTCTAGGATGTTAATTGGTAAAAGTATTGGGGTTGGTTGAATGTATTTCCCGAAATAACCTAATCCTTTTTTGGTAAGACCCGCATAAAAATATGCCACTGACGTCGGTAAAGCTAAAGCAACAGTAGTGTTTATATCATTCGTGGGGGCGGCTAACTCCCCATGAGGTAACTGTATGACTTTCCAAGGTAAAAGGGCACCTGACCAGTTAGAAACAAAAATAAATAGGAACATAGTTCCAATAAAGGGAACCCAGGGACCATATTCTTCTCCAATCTGAGTCTTGCTCAAGTCTCGAATAAATTCAAGAACATATTCGAAGAAATTTTGACCGTCGGTCGGAATGGTTTGTGGATTTCGAACGGCTATGATGACTGAACCTAATAAGATAGCAATTACGACCCAAGAAGTGATAAGTACTTGGGCATGAATTTGTAAACCTCCTATTTGCCAATATAAATGTTGGCCTACTTCTACACCTGATATATCATATAATCCTTTGAGCGTTTTAATGGAACATGGTATAACATTCATATTGTCCTCGGATATAAATCAACTTAAAAAAAGGAATTATTTTGATTCAACCATCTCTTTCTCAACTCATCTCTACTTTAATCATTAATCATATATTTAGGATATCAAGAAATCACATAAAAAAAAGATAAATATCCCCATTTTTTTTTAATCCAAGAAAAGAATAGTAACCAATTCAATAAATCTATGAAGTTCCCGACTAATTAACTAATCTTATTATTCTTAATCATAACATAATCATAATCAACAACTTCTTATATAGCTAGAACGACCCTTACAAATTGCGGATACTAATTTATTAAGAATCAATCGAATTGAAGCTATAGCGTCATCGTTGGCTGGAATCGAAATATCTGCGAGATCTGGGTCACAATTTGTATCAATTAAACAAATTGTTGGAATCCCCAAAATGATACATTCCCGAAGGGCCGTATATTCTTCTTGCTGATCGACGATGATTACAATATCGGGCAACCCCGTCATATATTTGATCCCACCCAGATATGTTTGCAAAGTAGATAATTTTCTCTTCAACATTGCAGCATCTCTTTTGGGGAGACCATCGAGTTTCCCCATCTTTTGTTCTGCTCTTAAATCCCTAAACTTATGCAGTCTCGTTTCTGTAGTAGACCAATTCGTTGACATACCACCAAGCCATTTTTTATTAACATAATGACATCGAGCCCTTATTGCAGCTGATGCTACTGAATCCGCTGCTTTATTTTTGGTACCAACTATTAAGAAATTTTTTCCCCCACTTGCTGCATCAAAAACTAAATCACAGGCTTCTGATAAAAAACGAGCAGTTCTAGTAAGATTTGTAATATGAATACCTTTACGCTTTGCAGAGATGTAAGGGGCCATTCTAGGATTCCATTTCTTAGTACCATGACCAAAATGAACTCCTGCTTCCATCATCTCTTCTAAATTGATGTTCCAATATCTTCTTGTCATTTTTTCCCGCACTTTCTCTTTTTTTTTGAACAAATAAAAAATTGTTCCGACGGAACCTTCTGCCGGGATTGACCGTTGATACACAGCCCCAACCATTCATTTTTATTATTAATATTTCATTTTATTTATTACCAAATCAATAAATAGAAAGTCAAAAGAAAGAATGAATCTACCCTTACCTTAGGAATTATGAAATCGCGTAAATGATTTTTCTGGTGTCTCATGGAAATTGTTTTGGACGCAAGAAAAAAAAAATTCTCTATGATGTAACAAAATATCTCTCATTTCCAACTCGAATAGATTTTTATTTTTGATTTCCAAATGAATGTTCTTGTCTTGCCTTGAGTGGCACACTAATTTTTGGAATCCGGTACCGACAGGGATAATCCCCCCCAGAACAACATTCTCTTTCAGGCCCTTCAACCAATCAATACGGCCTCGTAGAGCAGCTTTTGCTAAAACTCTAGCAGTTTCTTGAAAACTTGCTTCGGATATGAAACTTTGAGTATTCAGGGATGCCTTCGTTATTCCCAATAAGATTGCCCTATAACAGATTGCTTCGTCCAAAGCACGCCCTGCTCGTTCCGCTCGCAACAATCCGATTAATTCTCCAGGTAAAAAAACATTAGACATTCCATCTTCTGAAACCAACACCTTTGATGTTACTTGACGTACAATAATCTCTATATGTCTATTATGAATCTGCACCCCCTGGGATCGATAAACCTTTTGAATCTTATTAACCAAAGAGATACGACTTTGGGCTATGGTTAGCTCAGCTCCAATCAGGAATCCCCAGGGGATTCCAAGAATTTTTGGTATATGTTCGTTCCAACTTTCAACTCTCCTTTCAAGGTTCATCGATATTGAATCAACCGAACGCACTTCTAAGATTTGTTCCACTTTTGGAAGACCCTGTGTTATGTCACCAGATCGCGATTTTTCATATATAAATGTAACTAATGTATCTCCTTCATAAAGGGTTTCCCCATAATGTCCATGAACCGTTGCTCCTGGAGTAGCCAAATAGGGCTTAGCTGATCTTATAACTAAAGAGTCAATATCAATAATTAAAATTTGACCTGATTTTTTTATGTATGATCCATCTTGAAATAGACATATATTTTCACAAAGAAATTGCCCAAGGCTCATTATTGCGGATGTCTCTTCCCAAAAATCTATTTCGATAAAGTACCAATATAAATAGAGTGGAGTCAAAATGATGTCATCACCCGTATAAATCCTTTTATTTTCAAATATTATATAGCAATGAAATACTTGAAGTACTTGGAAAGTCTGTTTCAAATTGTCAAGTTTCAAATATTTATTTAACAAGATCTGATTATGAGTTATTAAATGAAAAGATGAATAAAAATTCACTATTTTAGGTACAATAGTACCTAAGGGGCCAAACCAATCCCTTATTGGGTTTACGGGGTCCAACCATGTTGTCACATCGTTGTTATATTTCAAACCGTTGACGTTGAATGAACTAACTCGAGAACAATTGAATGATGACAAAATTATCAAAGACTTACATTCCTTATTTTGATTCAACAACGTACCGATAGTTCCTTGATGTTGGGTAAATGATTGAATCTTCGCCTTGGAAAAAAAAGGATTGATATTGGTACGATCTAATCGATTATCGGGAATTAATCCCGAACCCGCCGTATCATACCTTTTTCCGGTATACGAAGTCGTAGACTTGACTAACTCAATTCTTATGAAATCGCGAATCAGATCATTTGCCCTTACCTCAACAAAGGAAGCATGAACCTCTTCTATAGAACCATTTTTTTCTTGGTCCCAGTTCAATACTAAGCAAGCCCGAACCAATTGAATACTTGTG